TAAAGAATTGCTTATACACTAAACAGCTGCTTATATACGCTTACTAAAAGACTGAATTAGGCCAGCGTGAAACTAAGAAAGAGAGATGTGCCTAAGGCGGCATGCAAGCTAACTGTGCACGCTACGCTAATAGAAGAGGAGAGATGTTCGCAATGACTACCACAATCAAGCCGCGGAGCGGGGAATACAGATAAGCACTTCGCCCTAAGGATGTATGCCTTCGGTTTGCAACTGAACTGACCGAACTTGCCGCCCGCCGCTAGCAGAAGCTAAGCGCTTGAAAAGCGCGCTAAGAAGCTCTGTGCAAGTTACCAGTCCACCAATAGCGGAAGAGAGGGTTACAGTACATACATCAGTCTGTAAGTTCTTACTGCAGCTCTTTCTTACCAGTCAAGTAGTACAACAGCTGTATCTTATCTTATAACCCGGTTCCTTTTGAATTGAATTCAGTAGATAAAATCTCTATATCTATATAATAGATAAGTTCGGTGGGTAAGTGAGTCCTCACTGACCTGAGCGATTTCGATCACCTAGCCGGCAGCTGAAGCCGAGGCGTATCATCTGATTTGACTAAGAAGGAAGGAACTTTAGTACTCGCCCCACTAAGAAAGCCGGGAGAGTCTCGATAGGCGTACAGGCGCATAGGCGCTCCGTAGCGATAATGAAAGAATGCTCCCTACGTCCCCTCTTCGCTTTCGCTCAAACATTTTCCAGTTACAGAATCTTCTATGGAGATGGGGATGTGTAGGCGTTAGACCTGTATCGAGGATCGCGAAGGCTTCGCGCCGCGCTCAATCCATGCTTCTAGGAAAGGCCTCATTCACAGGGGCTTTGAGATTCTACTAAAATTAGGCTACATGATATACTAAGGGCTTAATTTGAAAAGGGAGATAAGTGCTTAACTACACGCACCTCCGCCGTGCGCGCCATCTTCAACCGGCTTCCTTACTGGTAGCCAGCACCTTCGGTCCGGGTTACAACCTTAAAGGAAATCACTAATGGTCCGCTTCCTTAGCTCCAGCCCTTCGGCCATAGCTCGTTGGCCTTCGTCCCCAGTACCTTTCAGTCCTGTAGAGCCTTAGAAAAAAAAATCAAAGATGAGAAGAAATGGTGTAGTTTTGTTCCCAATAGGTGGTTCCCTTGGTATCTAAGGCGAGTTCACTCGTCGGTAGCCGTAAAAGTCTGAAATTCCGTCCAGTAGTAGACGTCAAGAACTAAGTAGTCAACTCTTTCGCTTAGCAGTTGAATTAGCCACTGAGCTGCCGAACTTCGGAAGCGACAATCTCTTGAGTTCACATTCTCTTGCGAGAATGCCTTCAGAAGAGCTAATTCCTAACTATTTAATTAAGGCTAAGGTGTCCTTAGAAGAGCTGCTAAGCGCTACTACAAATGCCTCGGTCGGATTCGGGCTTCCCTATTGAGTAATGGGGAGCTCATTCCTTATCCAGCTTACGCTGCGAAGCAGCTCAAGGGAACGACCGAAGAGCTGACTTGCTCTAGAAACAGTCGGAACCTTTAGTGCCCACTTCCTTTCTTCGGAACTGCTCCCTTCTTTTTTTTTTTGGGGGGGGGACCCTTAGTGGCCCCATTACCCTTGGAGGTAGCTTCGAGTCTATAGGGTCGTAGAGTAGCCTAGTTAGGTCTATAGAATGAGGGGGGATTAGAACTTACGTCTTTCGGTCGGAAAAAGGAAATGGGGAGCAGTTCATTACTACTTAGCTTCGCAGCGACAAGCTGTTGAGGGAACCTTAACGCGTCATTCTATAGAGTTTGGGATAGCAATGGTTGAGACCTGCGGCCTATTCTTTCTTTGGCTAAGGTTTGACAATCTAAGGTTAGGTAGCGGAAATCACTCTATAGACAGAAAAAAGAAAGAAGAAGGTAGATCGTCAGTCAGTTCCATAAAGGGATGTATGCCAGGCTATCATATAGTTATAGCCATCAAAAAGAAAGTTGACCTCAGAGGAGGTAACCACCTTCCTGACGGTACCTCCTCTGGTTCAATGGAAAAAAGTACACCAAGCAAGCCTTTAATACTTAGGTGGATTCTATAGATATATAGGGTCTAACCCTAATTCCATAGTTCAATGGGCGAACGACGGGGATTGAACCCGCGCGTGGTGGATTCACAATCCACTGCCTTGATCCACTTGGCTACATCCGCCCCTACCCCTAGCACTGGTTTGAGTCTCTATCTACGATCAGATCCTTTCTGAACCCTCCCTATGACCGCTATCCAAGAGAAGCTTTTTCCGATAGTTGCAAATCTATTGTTTGTTGTGTTTTTTGGAATTAGGGGAAGCTTTGCTTCAACAAGCAAGTAGAAGCTTCCTGGCAAAGCTTCAAACAAAGAGGTTGGGCTGTTCACTTCATTGATTTGACTCCACTTTACACGTTAGTTGATACGGGCCGGGCGGCTTATTGATCAAACAAAGGAAGGCTCGTTTAGTAGACAGCGAGCGAGCAGCAAGCGTAGGCAACCCTAGTTTAAATAAGGCGC